ATATACTTCAACAGGAATGACACAGGGATACAATAGAAACCTCTGGTAAAATTACCACCCATAAAACAAGGGATTAAGGTACATTACATATTTAGGGATTGGATTGACGACTTATCCATTCAATGACTTTGGCACCGGACATTAAAAAAAAATGCTCTCGGGTGGCAATAATAGACGCTTGTTGGCATGCCAATCTTCCTTTTCCTTTCTAGACCTATCCCAAAAGAAAGAGAATTCAGTACTTATTGGTCGTGACTATATAAATAGGACAAACCACCCCGTCGATCTCTTTGTTTGCTTCAGAACAAACCAATTAGATTAGGCTGAGTCAACCGAAATGTCTCAACTCGATATAGGAGATCTTTCAATTGAAAGATCTCCTATATCGAGTTGAGCCGAAGAGAAAGAAAGTATCTATTTTATTTAGTTAAACCAACGATTGGTTATTGGAACAGATAGCAACAACCATCTCGTCCGGGAAAAGCCACCGTTTTCTCAACAATGTCTTTGTCATTTGATCCAATAGCGTTTCGTTAGATAGGAACAGATTTGATAAATATTGATAACTCTCAGTTAGAGTATTAGAACGGAAAAATCCATTCGATAATGAACTATTGGTTCTAAGCCATCTCTGGCGATGAATCAACAATTCGAAAGGATTTTCTTCCGGATTTTTGATAAACCAGCGTTTATTTATATATTTCCAAAAATCTTTTTGTGTTTGGGAAGTAAGAAGTACCGTTGAAATCTCTTCATCTGCAAAGAATTCTCGGTGTGAAAACACAGATACACAAGGACGATCTTGGAATAACAAAAAGAGTGGATCCTCGGGTTCCCAAATGAATTGACTTATTCGAAAAACGCCCTGCTCTTTATAAGATCGATCTCGTGTCTGGTACTGTCCACCCTGCAAGAACTCCGAATCATTCTCTGCAACCTCATCCGCTTCATGATAAATGATCTCCTTGTCCCGAAAAGCCCTTTCCCGATAGATAAATCCCCATTCATTGGGCTTTTCGATACAATCAAATAGAAAGCCCCAAGGGCGCCATATTCTAGGAGCCCAAACTATGTGATTGAATAAATCCTCCTCTATCTGTTGCGGCTCAAAGACTCCTTCCCCTTCTTCAAACTCCGATTCATATTTTTCATCGAGAAATCTCTGATCAACGATAGAACAAGATCCATTTTGAATCATAGTTAAGGGATTCCTTGGTTCGGGCCGAAGAATGGATGTCACTCGATCATTATCAAACTGACAATCTTTTTCTGTCCGTGAGGATCCCACCAGAGCGCCTTCTACTTCTAATAGGCCATGAACTAGATCAGAATCATTCTCAACGAGTCTATAAGAAGTAATTCCATTTTTTTCATTAGGTCCCTGTATAGACCAAAGATCTTGAGCGATCGATCCGGCAGAACAACTCAAAAGATAAAGAAGTATCGTTAATTTTTTCATGCTTGTTCCAAGTTCGAAGTACCATGTGTACAAATAAGAATCCCCTTCGTTACATGATTTCTTCTTCATATAGATAGATATAGGATCTATGGAACAATTACTTAGAAGTAGATTTTGTGAAACAGCCCTTCCTACCTGATAGAAAAGGATCCCATGATCCTGAACCGATCTTATCTGAGATCGCAAATCCCAAGTTTGTCTATGAAGGGCAGATCTAATTATAGTAGTGTCTAGAATAGATTTCTTTTGTATAATACTAATCGATAGGGCCTCATTCGTAAGTGCTACAAGATCTCGTACATTGGAACCCATAGTTATGGAACCTAATCCATTAGTATGGAACATTTTCTTTTCCAAGTGAAATCCCCTAGTATATGAAAGAGTAAAAAAGTGCTTTCGTTGTTGTGGAATAAGAAGCCTTCGTATCTTAATGCATGTATTTAATTTATTCGGAGCGATTAGAGCGGGATCCACTTTTTGAGGAATATGAGTCGAAGCGATAACAAGAACATTTCTAGTAGAACAACATCTTTCACTATCCCTGGAGAGATAGTTCACTAATAGCCCGAGGGATAAGTCATTCGACTCATTCATATCCAGATCATGAATGTTTGGAATCCAAATTATGCAAGGAGACATTGCTTTTGCTAATTCGAATTGAAGAGTGATAAAAAATCGGTCTATTTCAGGCATCATATCCCTAGGTAGTACACCCTTCATAGCTAGAAACTTAAGCTCCCTATCAAGGTCACGGTCGAAATCGTCACTCTCATCAATATCATACCTATAGTAACTATCGTTCCTAGGTAAAAGACTGTAAATGGTACCCTCTCTCTCATCAAAAATTTCATCCTCACTATCATCATCAATATGAAAACCCTTAGGCTGGTCATCCAGGAACTTGTTCAGAAATACTGTAATGAAAGGAACATAAGAATTTGTCGCTAGGTGTTTGACCAAATAGGATCGTCCCGTTCCTATAGAACCTATCACTAAAATACCTCTAGCAGGAGGTAGGGCTAAGCGGAGCGAAAAGGGTTTCCCGTGAGATGGGAAATCCAAATTACTAGCCCCACACGAGGTTTGTGAATCCGTGATTGTCTGAGAATGAGCAAGGAATATCCGTCTTTCTGCTAAGCAGGATGTGTTGAATTCATAATTCATTAGACACTTTTTATGAATGTCAATTAAATATCGTAAGTAAATTGTTCCTGGTTGTTCAATCATTTGATAACCGGAGTTATTCTTTGATAAATGATCACTATGGGTCAAACTCAATAGAATTTGATCAATCCCCTTTTCTGTCGTTAAGGTAGAGAATTGAACCAAGAATTCTCTTTCTTTATCAGCAATAAAATCACTCTTCGAGATCCAGGATTCTATTTTATCATCAATCCACTCACTATTCATGTTTTTTCGTTTTCTTATCAAGGAATAGATCGCTTTACTTGTATGACTTAGATGTCTTGTATTTCTCGAAAATACGATTTGATCGATGGGATTTGGTATAATACTTATAAGATCAATCAGATTAAAACCCTGCTTCTTAGAATGTATGGATTTGACCCCATAAGTGGGACCACCACCCCATAGCATGTTGCCGCCAGAAGCAGAACCTCGTCTTTCTTCTATAAAATTTCCAAATTGTTCCAGAACAACTAGAAAGATATTTTTTAACCAGAAAGAATTCAGTTCCGATGTAGGATACCTATCCAGAAGTTTTCGCAACTCAATCATGTATGATGGAATCATCAAAGATTTTACCTGTTCGAACTCTGTCTGTAACTCACTAGAGAATCGAGAAACAAAGAGAAGATGTCTATAAATGAGATATCCGGTAACAAGAAGAAGGAAAAGGATTGAATAGAAGAACTCCCGAATATTTAGTGATCTCAGATGTGTTGATGTTAATGGTGACTCATTATTTCGATGAATAATTTCTTCGCACAGAAGATTATGTAAACACTTATGCGAAATCTCACTTATCAGATTCCATTGTGATTGTGAAAAACACAATTTTTTCTGAAGACTTTCCCATAATATATCTGATCCATGCGTAATATCATGAAAAATAGATATCCATTTTTGAAATTTTTGACTGCTACTTAAGATCGGAACTAGGTCTGAAAAAGTATCTAAAAATATGAAATTTAGATATTTTTGCCCTGTCGAGGTAAAGAACCATGGTATATATGTTTGCAATCGATTCAATTTGGAAAGACTTGAAAAAACACTATCTATTTGAAAGGTTCTATACATCTGCCCTTTCTCAAGGGATTTTGTTAGACAAGGACTATGTTTTTTTCTCTTTTTGGATGGTAAATATTTCTCAGAATATGGAGTGTGAATCAAACCCATGTTTGAATTGAAATTGAGATACTGATGCAAGTTCTTCCCTTCTGAATCAGGTGGATTCATATCTGAAAGAGGTTGACAATTAGTTCTTTCCAAATTGACTATTTCTTCCTCTTTTAGAGGTGTTCCAGAAATGTCTGCAATCGAGTAAATAGCTCTACGAACAAGTGGATCGGATTGAATTGGAAAATAAAAAGATTTGTACAAGTTCGATCCTTCGTCACCACTTTGTGGAAAATCATTAGGTATCAATATCTTAGATACCTGTAACTCGATTGGTGAAATAGTATCCAAAAAAGCATGGTTTTTTTTACTGCCGCACAAAGAAAATATTTTGTTGTGACTGAACAAGATATTGAGAAATTGTCCATACGTAAAATCATAATTATTGATGCAGGCCCTTTCCACATAAAAAGAGAATCTTTTGTTACAATAGAAGGAGAAGGGATATTGATTATTCAAGAATCGAAGTCTATTTGCTTTATAAAAAGAGGATATCAATGAACTTCTATGAAAAGGTTTCAAGGGATTCAACCAATTGTCTTGATCATGAAATATCATTGAGAAATAGGAATCCATGTTATAAAATGATTTACTGTGATTCTTTCTAGTTCTAGTATGGAAGCAGTCAACCATCCTCTTTTGTATCTTATTGAACAAAAATGGTGATATTCTTCCTCCATTGATCAATAATTTTGATTTTTGAGAAGTATCGTAGTCATCTAATAAGAAGTGTTTCCTTTTTTTCAAATGAATGATTTGAAGACTTATTGATTCTAACAACTGATTCCAGCGAGGCTCATTAGGACTTTTCAATTCATCGATGTGGGTCTCGGACCTATGAATGGGGATACTCTCGAAACTCACAAAGAAAAAAGGAAGTGAGTTAGACAAAAAGAGAAGAAACTTGGACAAAAAGAAACAAAGTGACTTAGACAAATCTTTTTTGTCGATAACCTCAGACCAAGCAATCAAATATTGATTAATACGTAATTGATCGAACACTACTTGAAAATGAGTATTCTGCTCAGAAATGAAATGGTCCAAATTTTCCTGGAAATTCTTGGTCCCATTAGACCATTTGTATCTACATGCATTAGGATCCCTATTCTGGCCTCGAGAAATCAAACTAGGAGGATGAAACCATATCTTCCGACTCTTTTTCAAATTTGAGAAATGTGGGTTGATCGTGTATTTTATTCTAGTTTTATTTTTATCATTCAGAATATCATTTTTTATTTGATAACTTCGAATTCGATATTCGAAGTTACGATTGATTTGAATCAGATTTCGGATCAATCGATATTGATTGACTGCCTCCATTATGTTGTTGCTAGTAAATACCACTTCATTCTCTTCATAAAAAAGAGAAGGTAGAACCAATAAAGATTTCTTTTTTGATTCATCCCTAGAGTTGATTCCCCCATTTAAAGATTGTTTTTGATCCAACCCGAAAAAATCAATAGAAAAAGAAAATCCCTTATGATACATCAGATCCGGCTCGGTTATTGATAGATTGAATAGATCTGCCATTTCTTTAAATCTCGCTTCTGATTCAAAATAGTGGTGTAACCTGTATCCTCCCCTGTTTCGGTCATGGAATAGATGAAATAAACCAAACAGTGGATTTTTGTCCACGAATGAAATATTGTTGGAACTGTCAAGTTCATCCTTCGGAACCATATTCCATCCTCGATCGGATGAAATAGGATGAATTGAGACTGTATTTTTTAAATACATAATTATCTTGATTATATTTACTATTTCTTTCTGTTCTGATCGCCTGAAACGAACAAAAGAAACATCTTCTTCTTTCTTAAATAATTTTTGATCTCTAGTGGACCGCTCAGTCGGATTTAAATTCAGATGAAGTTCTGAACATCTGTCCGAGAAAAACGAAGAATTGGCTTTTGTAGGATACAGAAGCCGAACAATCAACCTATTTAGATTGGTTGAATCTTTTGAGTCTTCCAATCTAGCATTGCTACCTCTAATGGAATTCATAGGTATAGGAAGAAGCCCTGTCAAATAGAAATTTTTGCTTTCGATCATCTTTCGATTGTTAATCCGATATATAAGAATCGCTACTACAAAGAATACTACATTCTTGATCGTGAAATATTGATTCCTTATTGAACCTTGTGAATTGCGTGAAAGTAGGATACTCCAAATTCGGGAGTCGAAGAGTTTGATAAAACTCTCTTGATCGAACAAAATGTGAATAAAAGATACCGCTGAATTGAATTGAGTCCATGAATCTAAAAAATACCGAGAATTCTGGATCTCTCTAAATACCTCTCTCCATTCGAAAACCCAGGATTGGAATTCGGGCTTCTTCATATAAATATGTTACCTCCTATATTTACATATTTATTATATTTATTATTTATATATATATTATTAATTATATTTTTAATATATTTTATTTATTATATTTATTATTTATATTATTTATTATATTTTTAATATATTAAATTTTATTAAATATATTATTTATAGATTCTTGATTTATCCAAAAGATTTCACTTCAATTGGAATTTGGTTATTCATGAGGTACCAGGATTCCCGCAAAGCATCCATGGCTGAATGGTTAAAGCGCCCAACTCATAATTGGCGAAGTCGTAGGTTCAATTCCTACTGGATGCACGCCTATGGAACCCCCCAAAAAAAACAGTGGATTTTTGTCCACGAATGAAATACTGTATTTTTAAAATACATAATTAATTATCTTGATTATTTTTGCTCTTTCTTTCTGTTCTGATCGCCTGAAACGAACAAAAGAAACATCTTCTTCTTTCATTTTAATTTTACTTTAATTATTTCTAAAATTGAATTCTGATTATATTATTATTATTAATTATTTTCAAGAATTTTTAAAATTCTTAGTATTAAGTAAATAAATACTTTCGAAAATAAAATTATTATTATTAAATATAATTAAATATAAAATTAAATATAAATACTTTCGAAAATAATTTCTCTTAAATAATTTCTGATCTCTAGTGGACCGCTCAGTTGGATTTAAATTCAGATGAAGTTCTGAACATCTGTCCGAGAAAAACGAAGAATTGGCTCCGTATCAATGGAATCTCATCATCCATACATAACGAATTGGTGTGGTATATTCAAATTGTATAACATATGAACAGTAAAAAAACTAGTATTCTTATTGAGACTAGAACTCATGGGGAAGAAAATAGATTTATGAATGGAATAAAATATGCGGTATTTACAGACAAAAGTATTCGGTTATTGGGCAAAAATCAATATACTTTTAACGTCGAATCGGGGTTAACTAGGACAGAAATAAAACATTGGGTCGAACTCTTCTTTGGTGTCAAGGTAATAGCTATGAATAGTCATCGACTCCCAATAAAGGGTAGAAGACTTCGACCTATTATGAGACATACAATGCATTACAGACGTATGATCATTACACTTCAACCGGGTTATTCTATTCCACCTCTTAGAAAGAAAAGAACTTAAATCACAATAAACTTAATAGCATGGCGATACATTTATACAAAACTTCTATAGACAGTCAAGTGAAATCGAAGTCACGAAATCATTTGATTTATGGACAGCGTCGTTGTGGTAAAGGCCGTAATGCGAGAGGAATTATTACCGCAGGGCATAGGGGGGGAGGCCATAAACGTCTATACCGTAAAATAGATTTTCGACGGAATGAAAAAGACATATATGGTAGAATTGTAACCATAGAATACGACCCTAATCGAAATGCACACATTTGTCTCATACACTATGGGGATGGTGAGAAAAGATATATTTTACACCCCAGAGGGGCTATAATTGGAGATACCATTGTTTATGGTACAGAAGTTCCTATAAAAATGGGAAATGCCCTACCTTTGAGTGCGGTTTGAACTATTGATTTACGTAATTGGAAGTAACCAATTAGGTTTACGGCGAAACCTATAAATCGATCACTGATCCAATTTGAGTACCTTACCTCTACAGGATAGACTTCAACAGAAAACTGAAGAGTAACGGCAGCAAGTGATTGAGTTCAGTAGTTCGTCATATAAAACTACTGACCCTAGAGATATAGTAATATGGAGAAGACAAAATTGTTTCAAGCACCGACAGAACAAGACGCGCCTCTTGTTTCAAAGAGGGGAGGACAACACGGATTATTCACATTTCATTTGATGGTCAGAGGCGAATTGAAAGCTAAGCAGTGGTAATTCTAAGGATTCCCCCGGGGGGAAATAGAGATGTCTCCTACGTTACCCGTACTATGTGCAAGTAGCGACGTAATTTCATAGAGTCATTCGGTCTGAATGCTACATGAAGAACATAAGCCAGATGAAGGAACGCGAAGACCTAGGATGTAGAAGATCAGAACATGAGTGATTCGGTAGATTTAGATTCATATATTATATATCCATTCATGGGGTACTTCATTATGCCATATATAAGTATAAGTAAGAATTCTACGATATGATATATCTAAGATCCATATGCATCTGTATCGATATCATCATCTACATCCAGAAAGCCGTATGCTTTGGAAGAAGCTTGTACAGTTTGGGAAGGGGTTTTAATTGATCAAAAAGAAGAATCTACTTCAACCGATATGCCCTTAGGCACGGCCATACATAACATCGAAATAACACTCGGAAAGGGTGGACAATTAGCTAGAGCAGCAGGTGCTGTAGCGAAACTGATTGCAAAGGAGGGGAAATCCGCAACATTAAAATTACCTTCTGGAGAGGTCCGTTTGATATCCAAAAACTGCTCAGCAACAGTCGGACAAGTGGGGAATGTTGGGGTAAACCAGAAAAGTTTGGGAAGAGCTGGATCTAAACGCTGGCTAGGTCGGCGTCCTGTAGTAAGAGGGGTAGTTATGAACCCTGTAGATCATCCCCATGGGGGTGGTGAGGGGAGGGCCCCAATTGGTAGAAAAAAACCCGTAACTCCTTGGGGTTATCCTGCACTTGGAAGAAGAAGTAGAAAAAGGAATAAATATAGTGATAATTTGATTCTTCGTCGACGTACTAAATAATGTTTCGAGTAGAGAAAATAGAATTTGTTTCTTCGTCTTTACAAAAAAAAAGACTGATTTACTATGATTTACTATGAGATTATATGATTTGATTTTTTTCTTTTAGAGATTATATTATACAATTCCATTTTATAAAATAGAAGAGGAAAAATTCACTTTTTTAGAAATTATAAAATTATAAGAGGAATAATTAACTATGACACGTTCACAAAAAAAAAATCCTTTTGTAGCGAATCATTTATTAAGCAAAATTAATAAGCTTAACACAAAAGGAGAAAGAGAAATAATAATAACTTGGTCCAGAGCATCTACCATTATACCCGCAATGATTGGGCATACCATTGCTATACATAATGGAAAAGAGCATTTACCTATTTATATAACAGATCGTATGGTAGGCCATAAATTGGGAGAATTTTCACCTACTCTAAACTTCCGAGGGCATGCGAAAAATGATAATAAATCTCGTCGTTAACATTTTTTTTTTTTTTGAATTAGTTTATTCTGCAGCAGCAAATGCTAGTCACAATATAGGTTTCAACGAACTGTCATAAAGGTATAAACATAAAGATATATTTAGAAAAAAAAAGATATAGATAAAAAAGTAGACAAAAAAGATATAGATAAAAAAGTAGACAAATAAGACGTATCATTTTATATAGAGTAGTGAGGAATTATGGGACAAAAAATAAATCCGCTTGGTTTCAGACTTGGTACAACTCAAAGTCATGATTCTATTTGGTTTGCACAACCAACAAATTATTCAGAGAATCTCAAAGAAGATAAAATAATACGAGATTGTATCAAGAATTATATACAAAAAACGATAAGAATCTCCTCTGGTGTTGAGGGAATTGGACGAATAAAGATTAAAAAAAGAATCGATCTGATTCAAGTCATAATCTATATGGGACTTCCAAAATTATTAATAGAGGGTAAGCCTCGAAGAATCGAAGAATTACAGATGCATGTGCAAAAAAAACTAAATTGTGTGAACCGAAAACTCAACATTGCAATTACAAAAATTCCAAATGCTTATAGCGACGCTAATATTCTTGCAGAATTTATAGGCGGACAATTAAAGAATAGAATTTCGTTTCGTAAAGCAATGAAAAAAGCTATTGAATTAGCTGAACAGGCAGGTACAAAAGGAATTCAAGTACAAATTGCGGGACGTATCGACGGAAAAGAAATTGCACGTGTCGAATGGATCAGAGAGGGCAGGGTTCCTTTACAAACCATTCGAGCTAAAATTGATTATTGTGCCTATACAGTTCGAACTATTTATGGGGTATTAGGGATCAAAGTTTGGATATTTCTAAACAACGAATAAGAAACTTTTCCTTATCTTTAACGTTCCATCTTTCAATAAAACAAAAAATTACGAATTCTTACTACATTATTATTCCAAAAGAATAAATAACAAATTTTATAAGATTGAATAAAAAATTTTATTAATCATTTTATAGTGAGGGAATTGCTATGCTTAGTGTGTGACTCGTTGGTTTTTTTTAGAGTGGTTCAATTGAAACAAAAATTCTAAGAATTTTTTAATAAAGAACTAATCTAATAACCTACTCATCGCTTTGTATTATCTGGATATAAAGAACCGGTCAAAATCAAAAAAAGATATATGCGGTCATATAATTATAGCAACTGAAATCAAATATTTCATAAAAAGAAAGAAAAACGAATCTGATTATGAGTTGTAAAGCAATAAGAATATACAGATAAATGAAGGGGTGAAAGAAAGAAAGAAAAAAAAGATATCTATGATATAGAATTCTAATATGTAAAGGTCTATGGGTTATCTCATAAAAGGTAGTGTAATAAAGCATCAATATTCAATGGATAAATATATTCCTAGAATAAACGAATCAAGAGCCGCGAATCAATAAAACTGAGAAGGTTGATTCAACCAAAAAGAATAAAAAAAAAAATAAGAAAATCTTATTACCTTATTACAGAGGCTCCATTCTAGAATTCAGACCTAACCATAAATCGAAAAGCGATGGGAACGATGGAACCTGTGAATACCTAAGATTATTTGAAAATTAAAAACAAACAAATATTAATGATTCATTAGGTGGGATGGCGGAAGAAACTAAGAACCAGTTCGTTGTTTTTTGAAGAGTTGTGGGCGAACCCTACATTATATCGGAGATTAATAATGAAAGAGTAAATATTCGCCCGCGAAAATTTGGATTTTTTTTGAATAAAGAAAAGACAAATAGAGGTTCGTTAGAACCTTATACCAAAACAACAATGTTTAGTTAGATACGGATAGCAAAAAAGGTTTATAAGAATACATATTTCTTATATATCAAAGCAAGATATACATATTTCTAATAGATCAATCGATTCTATGAAATGCAAAAAAATTCCGCGATTGTATTTAAACATATGTATCTTATTGTATTGGTATATTATTTTATCGGTTAAATATATAATATAAATATTTTTGAATCGATTCATTCGTGAGGAGCCGTATGAGGTGAAAATCTCATGTACGGTTCTGTAATAGAGATGGAATTGAGAAAAAACAAACCATCAACTATAACCCTAAAAGAACCAGATTCCGTAAACAACATCGAGGAAGAATGAAAGGAAGAGCCTATCGAGGTAATACTATTTGCTTCGGAAAATACGCTCTTCAGGCACTTGAGCCCGCTTGGATCACATCTAGACAAATAGAAGCGGGGCGGCGGGCAATGTCGCGAAATGTCCGTCGGGGTGGAAAAATATGGGTACGCATATTTCCAGACAAACCCGTTACATTAAGACCTAGCGAAACGCGTATGGGTTCAGGAAAAGGGTCTCCCGAATATTGGGTAGCTGTCGTTAAACCCGGCAAAATACTTTATGAAATGAATGGGGTTCCAGAAAATATAGCTCGAAAGGCTATTTCAATAGCAGCATCCAAAATGCCTATACGAACTCAATTCATTCTTTCAGAATAATCATTCGAACGAAAGAAGTCTTTCGTATGAAAAAAATTGCAATTGTGGATTTCTTTTTTTTGAACACAGAATATTTTTTTTACTTCAACTTTTTGACTGAAAGAGAAAAAAATGATATGATTCAACCTCAAACGTATTTAAATGTAGCCGATAATAGTGGAGCCCGCGAATTGATGTGTATTCGAATCATAGGAGCTAGTAATCGACGGTATGCTTATATTGGTGACATTGTTGTTGCTGTAATCAAAAAAGCGGTACCAAATACGCCTGTAAAACGATCGGAAGTGGTCAGAGCTGTAATTGTACGTACTTGTAAAGAACTCAAACGTAGTAACGGTATAATAATAAGGTATGATGATAATGCTGCGGTTCTAATTGACAAAGACGGAAATCCAAAAGGAACTCGAATTTTTTGCGCAATAGCCCGAGAATTGAGACAGTTCAATTTCTCTAAAATAGTTTCATTAGCACCTGAGGTATTATAATACAAGATCGTGATATGGATATCTTATTTATGAATTGAATCAAATTAATTAATCTATTATATCTCACATATACCTTGTGTATTTGTGTAATGATAAAAATTAAAGTATATATATAGTAAGTATTACTACGTATTACAAATAGTAAGTCATTATTATATTAATTATTATATTATTTAATCTTTTTTAATTACTATTTCAAAAAATAAATACAAATAATAAAATAATAGATAGAAAAAAAAAAGAAAAAGGAATGAAATATATGTTAAATAATATATATATTCAAAATCAAAATTGGAATTCTGAATTCTATTTTTTTTATAGAAATAGAATTCGGAATTACATATGAGATTATATATAGTTTTTAATAATTCATTAGTTCATTTTCTAATATTCTATCTTTTTTTAGTTTTAGAGTATTCTATATATAGAAAACATTATCCTATTAGAATAATATAATATTTTCTATATATAGATTCTTATTATATTTTTCTATATATAGATTCTTATTATATTCTCATATTCAATATTAGATATTTTATTGAATCGAAAAATAAAAAATAGAAAAAAGGGAGCACGTTGATTATATTGAAAGTAAGGAGCAACAATTATCGTGGGTAAGGATACAATCGCTGATACACTAACCTTGATACGCAACGCTGGCATGAATAGAAAAAGAACAGTTCAAATACCACTTACTAATATCACCGAAAACATTGTCAAAATACTTTTACGAGAGGGTTTTGTTGAAAACGTCAGAAAACATCGGGAAAGCAACAAATACTTTTTAGTTTTAACTCTACCATATAGAAGAAATAGGAAAGGATCATATAAAACTTTTTTAAATTTAAAACGAATCAGTACACCTGGTCTACGAATCTATTCTAATTATCAACGAATTCCGAAAATTTTAGGAGGGATGGGGATTGTAATTCTTTCTACTTCGAGAGGTATAATGACAGATCGAGAGGCTCGATTAGAAAGAATCGGCGGAGAGGTTTTATGTTACATATGGTAATTTTTGCGATATCCGAATTCTATCAAAAACTTCTCTCCATTCAGACGAATGGAGAGATAAAACACAGATTTCGAATATGACTCCTGCTACATATATTAATTACATATATTAATTGCTACATATATTAATTACATATATTAATGAATGCGTGAAGAGGATTTTACTAGAATAGAAAAAAATTTATGTATATGACCGGGAAAGGGAAAAATGTAAGTAGAAGTGACTTAATTTAAGTAGACTCCTTTTTTCACTTCAACATTTTTTTTAGGGGACACAATTAGAAGTGAAAAATATAAGGAAACCCTATTTTCTTCCAATAAATAGATTCAGCATTAAGTTAAGGATTAAGGAATATGAAAATTGGAGCCTCTGTTCGTAAAATTTGTGAAAAATGTAAATTGATCCGCAGGCGAGGAAGGATTATAGTAATTTGTTCCAATCCAAAACATAAACAAAGACAAGGATAAAATTTTCACAAAAGAAGGGCTTTCTATTTAAAAGAAAGTACCGAATGCACAAATCAAATAAATTGATATTTAAAGTCAAATAAAAAAAATCTTATTAATTATTAATATTCAATCAATATGGCAAAACCTATACCAAAAGTTGGTTCACGTAAAAATGGACGTATCGGTTCGCGTAAGCAGACTCGTAAAATACCAAAGGGAGTTATTTATGTTCAAGCGAGTTTCAACAATACCATTGTGACTGTTACAGATGTAAGGGGTCGGGTGATTTCTTGGGCCTCTGCGGGTTCGTGTGGATTCAAGGGTACACGAAGGGGAACACCATTCGCTGCTCAAACCGCAGCAGGAAATGCTATTCGAACAGTAGCGGATCAAGGCATGCAACGAGCAGACGTAATGATAAAAGGTCCCGGTCTAGGAAGAGATGCGGCATTACGAGCTATTCGTAGAAGTGGTATACTATTACGGTTTATACGGGATGTAACGCCTATGCCACATAATGGATGTAGGTCTCCTAAAAAAAGACGTGTGTAACACTAAAAATAGAAACATTAAAGAACGGTATTTCAAGAGAAATAAACAATTAATTCAAGAGTTTGATAAAAATCTATTACTATGATTCGAGAAAAAGTAAAAGTATCGACTCGGACACTCCAGTGGAAGTGTGTTGAATCAAGAGTAGACAGTAAGCGTCTTTATTATGGACGCTTTATTCTGTCTCCACTTATGAAAGGCCAAGCTGATACAATAGGCATTGCAATGCGACGAATTTTGCTCGGAGAAATCGAGGGAACATGTATCACACGTGCAAAATTTGAGAAAATACCACATGAATATTCGACCATCGTAGGTATTCAAGAATCAATACATGAAATTTTAATGAATTTGAAAGAAATTGTATTGAGAAGTAATCTGTATGGAACTCGGGACGCGTCTATTTGTTTCAAAGGTCCTGGATATGTAACTGCTCAAGACATCATTTTACCACCTTCGGTAGAAATTGTTGATAATACACAACATATAGCTAACCTAACAGAACCTATTAATTTGTGTATTGAATTACAAATTGAGAGGAATCGGGGATATCGTATAAAAACACTAAACAACATTGACGACGGAAGTTATACTATAGATGCTGTATTCATGCCTGTTCGAAATGCAAATCATAGTATTCATTCTTATGTGAATGGGACTGAAAAACACGAGATACTCTTTCTCGAAATATGGACAAAT